AGTGATCCATTTCGAGGTTTCGTCCGCAACCGAATGGGTTACTTCCTGCAATAGAAACAAAGACAGAGGGAAGGGTTCCCGACTCTGAAAGCAAACGCGGAATAAAGAAAATCTCCCCAACCCGTCGGTTAACAGCCGATCGCTCTACCACTGAGCTACTGAGGAACAAGCGGGGATTCGATCGCATGGAGTTCAATTCCCCTTCTCAACCCATGACCAATAGGAGCTCGGACTTTCCTTCGTAACCCCCCGAACTTCCTCGTCTTCCATGTCTCATTTCATAGGGAACCTCAACGCAGCTCGCTTTCATTCTATTCCATCCATATCCCCACTCATTTAATATCCCTTTGGTCTCATTGACATAAGAGATGTCGTCTCGAGTCGATTTCTCTATCTATAGAATAGATGGAAAACTCAAAAACAAAAGAATCGAGAAATGGAAAAATTTCCTTTTTTTAGGAGGATCAAAAATCAAAAAGATTCTTTCTTCTATTCAAAAATGGAAAAAGAAAAAAAAGGCAGAAATGAAGAAACCAATCAATACACAAGATAAATAGAATAAAAGATAAGAAGGGACGCGCCCCCCCTACATATTGGATACCCTCTCCTACAAAAAAAGCAGAATACCCAGCCCGCTCGTAATTCCATCAATAACTCGCGCATCAAAAAAATGAGTGAATTCAGCCAATTCTCTTATCCCCTTCATTAAGGATATTGTGTAAAAAGCGTCTAGGGAACCACAATTAGACGACCAATCCTCTAGCCGATTTCTCCCCCATTTTCTTAGGACCCCCTTTAAGAAAAAGATTCATGAACTTCGATTTTGTTAAAGAGAAATAAAGGGGCTTCGAGAAAAAAGAAGCGATAACTATTCCCAAAGAAGATATACTGACCAACAAAGTTCCATTTGTTTGAAGTTCATGCCAATCCAAAGAATTCGGGGACTTTTGATGGAAAAGATTTCTAGACGGGGTTCACCATTTGGACAATATATCCCAATCCCCCTTCTTGATTGAAAGGAATTCCAATAGCACCCACAAAGAGAGTAAATAGGACCAATACAATGATAGGGAATAGTAGAGTATTCTCCGATTCCTCGGGATAAGGGAGAGTCTTCTTAGTGCCAAAATGAGGCAAAGGGCAGAGCATCTTCCTTCCATTACTATCGAGTCGCTATCGCTTCTTACAAAAAAAAGGAACCCTTTGCGGATTATTCATTGTTAATGAAGTTTTTGAAAAGGGGGGTTGCATCGCTTTTAGTCCTTCATTTCCCCATAAAGATATTGAATACAAAGAACTACCTCGTTTTCCACTAGAATTTCGAAAATGAAGAGTTCCGTGTCCTTCAAAACTAAGGAAATAGATCCGAAACATAGAAAATGCGGTAAATCCTGCTGTGGAACAAGCGATTATTGCGAAAATCGGGGAATCCAACCAACTCTCATTAAGAATTGCATCTTTGGACCAAAAACAAGCAAGAGGTGGAATCCCACAAAGAGAAAGTGTACCTAAGAGAAAGGTTCTTTTTTGGATTGGCATATGTTTTGTTAAACCGCCCATAAGAACCATATTCTGCATTTTTTCGGGAGAATATCCAACAAGAGCCTCTATGCAATGAATGAGGGATCCGGACCCTCCAAATAACAATGCAAGCATAAGGAATCAAATGAAATCAAGAAGCTGGCTAAGAACCCATGCCTAGAGCTAACTAGAACCCAGTGGAGACCTTGTAGAATAGGCCAAAACCCTCTTAATATCCTTTCTCAAGTAGCTCCGTTCTTATACCTATCAAAGAGCTTCGATTCAATAGGGAAGGTATGGCTATGAAAAGAGGAAGAAGCCGAGCTACAAGAAAAATGCAACAGAGTAGCAGCGTGGAGAAGAGCTGAAATAGGAGTAGCTCCTTCCAGGGGGCATCGGGTAAGCATACATGAAGGGGAAATTACGCAGATTTCGCAAGCGCACAAAGTCAAAAAGGAATTTCATTATTATGAACCAAGTTATTAACTATTTGAAACAAATCGCGAAATTCGAAACTCCCCGCGATCCAATAAAGACCCAAAATGCCTCATAAGAAGGGGAAGTCCCCTACACGATTAGTTACAAATGCCTTTTGGCAGGCCTTTGCGGCAACGGGGCGTGTAAACCAAAAGCCTATTAATAGATAAGAACACATTCCAACGAATTCCCCCCCAATCGAAAGTTGTATGAAATTAGAACGAGTAACTAAGCCCACCATTGAAGCATTAAAAAGCGCTATACAATCAAAAAAGCAGAAATATCCTTGCTCGTGAAACATCGAACTTTCGCTAGAAATAAGAACTGTAAGTCCAACAGTCGTCATTCAGATTGACAGGGTAGAAGTAAGTGGATCTAGCAAACGACCAAACTCGAAAGAAAAATCATTATGGAGGGTCCAAGACCATCCCTATTCATAGATATAACTTCTATTGAGTTGCTGAATAGAAAAAGAGGCCAAAAGAAGCATAACTATCACGAACAAAAAAAGAGTCGGAAAGGCCCATAGACGGCGAAGAGGCTTTGTTGTCGTTGGAAAAAGAAGGAGGCCCACCCCTATTAACATGGGAAGAGGGAGTGGAATGAAGGGCATAATCCATGAATATGGATTTGTGGATTCCCTAAAAAATCCATAAAAAAAATGCTTCAGTTCTTTTTTCGAATTCACCAGCTCTTATCTCTTTTGAATGAAAAGGATCCACAAAAAGGGAAGATATTCCAAATGAAAATATTCAAATGCATTTTTCTATTCTTAAGTTAAGAATTATCATCCTTAATACTTCTACAATGCTCTTCAAATAGTGAAATGAGGAAGGTCCGCATTTTTGAAAAGAAATTACAAAAATTTCTTTTCAAAAAATCTCGTATTCTTTCACGTTCAAAAATGGACGAGTAGTCCCATGCGCCTTTTTCCAATTTCAATTAGTTAGTAGTTCTACCCTTCCCTAGCCTTCCTAATTCATTGAATAGTTACTAGAAAAAAAGGATTGAAATGCATTTCAAATAAAGTAGGTAAGACTTGGGTTCTTCAACTTTCCATTTTATGGAAAAAAGAGCATAACACAACTTGATTCAAAAGGTTCTCCCAAGGACAGAAAGATTTCTGATTACAAATCCAAATTGGGACTCTTTTTTCTTTAACTGAAACCTAAGACAAAGAAGCCCTTTTTCCGTGTCCAGCGAAAAGGGGACTTTTCCACGGGGCTTCGTTTTTTGTTTTATTTTGGAACGCTCTCTATGAAAAAGGTAGAGAGAATGAATGCAACCCTGTCAACCCACAATGGGAGAATCAAATCGAAATACCAACCCCTAGCACGGGTAGCAGGATAGAAAGGGAAACAAACCCCTCTCGGGGCCCAGAATCCAAAAAAGGGGACGTTGGGCCATTGAAAAGTCTGTAGCCATAGAACACCTGGCGTAACATAGAGAATGCAGAAATTGGAGTTAATATCATTCGAACTGCCATTCCAAAAGTAATGAGTATTCTTGGCCTGAAAAGCAATTGAGAGCTGCTGATTATTCCAAAAACTACTATCAATTCGGCAAGAAACCCGCGCATGCCCGCTAATGCAAGGGAAGCCATTGATAAGATACTGAAGATCGTAAATACTTTTGGAATGGCGAGACCCCCCGTTTTGTCAAAAGAAACAAGACATATTCTATCACAACTCGTCCCTGCCAAGAAAAAAAGAGCAGGACCCATAAACCCATGAGAGATTCTTTGTCAAATGGCTCCATTAAGCCCCGTATCCATTATAGAGTTCATTCCTATAATTAGGAAACCCATAGGAGATACGGAGGAATAGGCTCTTCTTTTTTGGAAATTCTGCTGACCAAGAGATGTTGAAGCTACATAGACTCTGTGGATTGCGCCTATTGGAATCAAGTAAGGGGAAAATAGAGAATATGCGGGGGGCAAGAAGTCCATATGAATCCGAACCAATTCATAAGCTCCCATTTTGAATAAGAGTGTCGCTAGAAGCATGCAAGTGCTGTAATGGGCCTCTCCGCGAGTGTCTGGTAACCATGTATGAAAGGGTATACTCGACAGCAAAAGCAATAACAAAGCCAATATAGAATAGTATTTCCAGTTCTTCAGGATAGGATGGATGAGCTGATATTGCAAAATGGAATGTTGGCTCGTTGGAAACAAGGAGTCCGATACCTAGAACCCGAAAGAGGGACCGCAGTGTACAAAAGAAAATTTGGTAGCTGCCTACAGGCCTTTCTCCCCAGGAATAGAATGAAATAAAGAGGAATTCACTCTAACTCCCACATGATGAAAAAGAGCAAAAGATCCTGAGAAGAAAATGCTTCTATTTGACCGCTCTACATTGTTACCATCAAGAAATCGGAGCCTCTAGGATTTCGAGTAACTGGCCAAGTGCCTAAAGTAGCGAAAGTGGTAATAAATCCTGTGAGTAAAACAGTTCCGAGAGAGAGTCCGTCTATTCCCAATCTCCAGCAAAACGGAAAAAAAGAGATCCATTTCGAATTCTCCACGAGTTGGATTCATGGATCGTCCCGTTGAAAATGGTAACAGAATGCATAGGCCATTAGAAAGAGTTTGAGTGAACATATGCACAAAGTAGACCATCGAGTTCCCTTATTTCCTCTATCAGGGAGAAAACAAATGAAGGAACCTGCGGATCTTCTATTGGAAAAGGAACCATTCTTGTGAAAAGAGTTCGTGGGAAAGGCAAGATACCCTTGGACTTAGACCACAAAACCCATGCTCAAAAAAAGAATCTATTCCGTTTTCTTTTTTGAGTAGGGGTTTTGTCGGTAAAAAAAAAATGGATTCAATTTCACTGGGGTTCTCTTTAAGGGGTTAATTTAATAAGCTAGACCCATGCTTCGAGTAGTTTCATGCCATAAATAAACTCGAACACTTAAGAAATCCGTCGGACAGGCGGATTCACATCTCTTACACCCAACACAGTCCTCTGTTCGTGGAGCGGAAGCAATTTGCTTAGCTTTACATCCGTCCCAAGGTATCATTTCTAACACGTCTGTGGGACAGGCCCTGACACATTGAGTACATCCGATACATGTATCATAAATCTTTACTGAGTGTGACATGGGGTCTATCCATTTGGAAATATCATAACAGAAATTTTCGATCTAGTGAATTTCTTTGATAATAAGCGATATATTGAGACACCAGACGAATCAATGATTTCGGAGGATTTTGGAACCGAACCTTTGACTTTGAATTGACTCTTTTTCAAAAATAAGAAAGCAAAGATACTTTGACTTGCTTCGTTTTCGCAAATACAAAAAGGGTCTAGGTTCCATATCCTATATGCCAATGCAAGTTCATGAATAAGAATAGTCTCCTTTTTATGATTCATACTACTTTTTCAATCAATTCAGCGGTTAGGGGCACGAGATACATAGGGTTCAATCTCTTTTTGGATTGGATTCTTGTCTATCCAGTGGTGGAGTTCGTATCCCTAAAGTCAATCTGGCTTTTTCTATGGAGAAGAAATAAGAGGCCCGTGTCGTGGGCGCGTGGGCGTATAGAAGCGTATGCATAGAACTCTGCTTCTGGATCTGATCGGAGAGTTCTCAGTCTTTTCTTTTCAGTCTTTTCTTTATCAAATCTCTTCCTATCCTATCGGAGGGCTAGGGAGGGAATCTGCGGAAGGCAAATAGGAACACATAAATGGATACGAAAGGGATGCCTTGGAATATTTGGAATGAAAGGAATATTTGGAATGAATGACAAGCGTCCATTGTCTAATGGATAGGACAGAGGTCTTCTAAACCTTAGGTATAGGTTCAAATCCTATTGGACGCAGCTTTTTCCACAGCATATATCATAGAATGGAATCCCCTCCATTTCGTTGGAATAGTGTGATCGAAAGAATCGGATACTCTCTATTCGTGGCTTGTCTGAACCAAGAGAAAGAAAGAGAAAATGATTCATAGATCTTTGAAAGAGGCTCCCTATGGGAAGTTAATTCCTAAAGTATGGTTGTAGGAGCCGCAAGGTCAAAATAGAAGCATCCATTCTAGGATTCCATTTCGGAATCCCATGACCGAGCTTAATTCGAATGGTTTTGTTCCGAAGCAAAGAGATCCACGGGGCGGTTCGTCAGTTAGGACCAAGAAGTACTGCATTCTCTTTCGGATAGGTCCGGAAAGGAGAAGGGAGGCTGGAAGGCAGGCCTATCTTGTTGAATTCACCGGACCGGATAGTACCCCTTTGGGGAGCGTCCAGTGCCAAAGTCACTGAATGGGGTAAGCCCCCAATCCCCCAAAGGGGACTATGTACTTTCTCCGCTGGGCTACGGGCGGGCTTTTTCCCAGAGGTTTCTATTGTCCCTTGTACACAGGTTGACAAACACTAGCAACCCTTGTTCTACTGTGAACGCAAGCCCGGTCGAAGAACCGGGAGGGCTGGCTAATAGCGTGAATGCTCTTTGAATGGATTAGAAGGTCCATACATTGCTCCTGTCCCTTGTTGTGATTCCCGTTGAAGCATATACTCGGGGGGCTAGGTTCAGGGTGCACAATTTCAAAGCGGATCCCCCCTTCATTAGATAGAGAGGATCACCACGATTTCGTGATCTGCTGCCGAACTTATTCCAATTCCAAGATCTCGTGCTCATTCAATGAAGATTCTGAATATTATGCCTTGAAGAGGACTCGAACCTCCACGCGCTTTTGCACGAGATTTTGAGTCTCGCGTGTCTACCATTTCACCACCAAGGCATATTCAAAGTGAATTGTATTCCATGAATATGATATCTATCTAGTATGATGTGTGAAATATATGACAAAGGCGGAGTGCTGGACTCTTTCTACGGATCCGTCATGTCATCTAGGCCCCATCCAATTGCTTCGATTTCAATTATCCGTAGGATGCCCTCTACTATCTATTCATATTCTATCAAAAAGATGGACAATTCAAGGGATTTCTCGATTCAATAGAAACCCCAAGAGGTGGATAGGTCCCAAATAAGGAGAGATATGGAAAAAGCAGGTCTGATTCCGCCTATTCCTAATTGGAAATGTGTAAGGACGTAGGGATCCATATGGAAACATCGTATCCATTTCGAGGCCCCAGAATGGAGATACGGTCTGGTGCGGTATGGAATGAACGTAGAATCATGGAATCGACTCGATAATACGATTCTCGATTCGAAGTTCATAACCCTAGCCCCATTCCATGCCCATTTTTGGCAGAAGAGGTCTACGAATTCTTTGATTCCAGTTAGTACGAGGGATCCTTCACTCAGAAATTCTAGAAGGTAAACGAAACAAGGGTATCCTGGACAATTGTAAGAATCGGGTTCATTGAGATTCCTGATAGAGTAGATGCTATCACACATAGAATCATACTCAATTCGATGGAATTGTTTGATCTTAAAGGAGATCTTCCCGAATTTCGCACGTGAGGGGTTATTTCTTGGTTTCGTCCAGTCATTAATCACTGGATTCTTTTTAGATAATAGTAGATAGAAAGCTCCTAAGGGGTCCTATTGAAAGCAAGAAAGATAGGTCTGCCATCCACACCAGAATAAATGAAGTTTTCCGAAAAAACCTGCTAGTGGGGGAAGACTTCCTAGGGATAGGAGACATAGGGCTAAAGAGAGAGTGAAAAAAGGGTCCTTTGTGTCCAATCCTCCATAATCTCGAATGGTATCAGTTCCGGTACGCAGACCAAATAATACAATGCAAGCAAAAGTTCCTAGGTTCATCGAGATATCGAACAGCATGTAGGTTATCATGCTCGCATATCCACCCTTTGAGTCTCCAAGAATTCTTCCAATCATTCCATATGCGATTTGACCTATGGACGAAGATGGAAGCATACGTTTCATGCTTGTTTGAGGAATCGAGATTCTCGAATATCCTGCTAAGAATAGCTAGGATTTCCCGAAGAAGATGCCATTCGTTTGATGAGAAATAAAAAGGAATATTGAAAATTCGAGTGGCTGAAGGAGCGACTTTCGAAGGAAGAGAAAGAAAAGCAAGGACTGGAGTGGGAGAGTCAGAGTCGAAAAGAGAATGCCTCACTTCTTTCTCTCATTCAAAAGCATGTTTCATCTCGCACAGCTCCGAAGTGATAGAAAGAAGAAGTCATCTTCTTTCTTTTTTGATTCCCTTCCTGGGGTATGTATAAGACCGAATCCCTTCGATTTCAAAAAAGGATTCGTAATCCTTCACTTTTCGAGGAATCCTTCATCCGTGGTTGTGAAGGACTGCTTTTTTCAAGCTTTTGACCTTGGTTCTCTAAGAGAAAGTCAGAAAGGTTGAAAAAGAGAACCATCTGATTGGATTCGTTCTCAATAGCCATGAGCGGATCATCTTCGGGCGATTTTGTCGACGCTCCTATTCCCTATTCCACTTGTAGTCTCGGAAGGATGAGAACGAACGATGTAGTCTCTACATCGAGAATTGAAGTCTTGGATACGTCATTAGTCCCATCCTTGGTAGGAACTACCCATAATAACGAACTTGCAAAATGGATTCTGATAAAGAGATTCCTTGTTCCTGACCCTGCTTCCCCTTCCTTCTTATGTGAAGAAGGAAAGGTTCTGTCTTGGTGCAAGTGGGGATAGCATTTCTCTTCTGCATGTCCATAGAGTTTTGAAAAAGCCAAACATCTCAGAGATAGATAGAGGGGTAGAAATTGCTCGAAGGAACCGCACTCCTTCGTATACGTCAGGAGTCCGTTGATGAGAAGGGGCTGGGGAATGAACCCAATTCCTACAGTGATGAATGGAAGGGCAATTGAAATTCCTGTGGAGTTATCCATTTGTGTATTGATAAGACCATTCACTATTTCTTGAAGCTCGACCTCTCCTCCGGCTGAACCATATAGCCAAGAGAAAGCATGAACCAGAATAGAGAGCCCCACCCATCCGTAAATATTTCATAGTAGCCTCATTCCATTAGACCCTACATCTTTCTGGGTATAGCCAGAGAATAGGTAGGAGCAGAAAGGGAACCGGAGCTACAAAGATAGTTATGAAATGGTTAGCACCGCAGAAAAGCATGCCTCCTGTTAATATGAATAACAGAAAGTCTGTTAGAGCTGTTTCTGTCCATTCAATGAACTCTAGGGATAGAGGAATACAGAGAGTGGAACATAGTCAAATAAGAAATGGAAAGATTTCGTTGAAATGGTTCGTTTGGAAATTTCCTGAAAAGCGAATCATAGGTTCTTCTCTCCATCGGAAGAATAGGGCCCTTAGTCTCATTACGAGACTTGTTGAAGAGAGGAAAGAGAAGCAAGGTAAGTCTTTTTGATCAGAGGTTGAATCAATCATCAGAAGAAGAATTAGGCCAAAAGGGAGGATCCATTCTGGGAAAAGAAAACTTCCATTGAAGAGAAGCAAACGAAAGGCTCTCATAAAAATTCTCGTAGAATCGAGAATGCATTTTGCATTCTATTTTTGCATTTTCTTTTTCGAGCGAGCAATCCCTTTTTTGGGTCCTGCCACTTGTTCTCCTTCTCCTATCGTAAAAAAATGGATTCTATTGTCTACGCCATTTATTCTTCCAAAGAAATCCTTCTCTATAGCATTTCCTCTCTTTTTTTTTTTATGTACGCGCAAGCTCAACTCAACACGCTGCCAATTTCGCTTTCTATTTCTCATGGACTTTCTGCCATTTCATTGGGATTTTACGATATTGCAAATGCACCATAACTATGCAACCCTATTCTTAATAGATTGATTCCAAAGTAGCATATCCAAATTAGAAAAAAGCCGATAGAAGCTACAATTGCCGAATTTATGCCTCCCCCGTTTTTCTTTATTCGACTGTGTAAAAAAATCGCAAATACGGTCCAAGTAATAAACGCCCAAGTTTCCTTTGGGTCCCAACTCCAATAGGAACCCCACGCCTCATTAGCCCAGACCGCTCCGGAAAGAATCCCTATGGTTAAAAAGAGAAATCCTAGACTAATAATACGAGAACTCCAAAAATCCAATTGGTGAAGCAATTGAGACCTATAATAATTTAC